GCCCACATCGTAAACGGGTAGAGAGCGGGGGGGAGGGTATCTTCTCAGTGGGCCCGCTTCACTTGGTTAAGTAGGCGCATGAATTAGGTCAGGATAGCTGGTGGTTTCGGGGGAAGGAGTCGGAAAAGAAGACTGCTTAGCAGTAGAGCCTTGGTTCGCTCTTTGGTGATTTACCGTAACCGGAAAAAGAAAGATACATAAGCTCTTACAAAATTGAGCATTTCGAATTGTATTTTTCTTTGACCGAGCTCAGAGATGCTTTCAAAGATTTAAGGGTTACCGCTCTTTAGTTCATCTCGGTAGAACAAGGAAAAAGCCTATGTGGTGGGTTCGACTCCCACAGGAGCGAACATTTCTAATCGAATTGGTATTTTCACTCTAACCCAAGACCAACAGCGGCTAGTAATTGAGCACTTACAAAATCTCTAACACCGGATACGCTCACGGTAAGAGCTCCTTCTGGAACAACTTCCATTAGAATTCAATCTCTGACATGAAGTCAGTTGCTTGCCTTGTAGATGTGTCAAACAATTGATTATCCCTCTGCTTTGGAACTTCAAACAAAGGCTTTTCTCTTATAGTGAGGACTTCATTAGCCCTCGAAGTGCTAGGGTCCTGGGGAGGGGCCCTAGTTGTTGTGCTTATTCGCTTCCCCTCTTGGCCATTCCCTTGGCCAGCATTCGCGGTCACTCTCTGACCCGCTTTGTGGGGAATTTCTTCCAATTGCCTTGTCCAAGCTGATGGAAGATGCTTACTATTCTTGTGTCTAGGCTTCGGCCTTACCCACCCTTTCGTTTTCCCCCCTTCTTCGCCAACCTTGCCTTCTCTTCTTGTCAACTCCTAACATCCGCTCTTCAGATGGTGAAAGGGACATTTCCCAATCTGTTGACTGCTTGTGTTAAGCAAATGAGTTGACTGCGGATTCTGCTTTCAAAGCCTTTCTACCTCCCCCGCCTTCACGCCCAGGTAAAAGCCTTACCTATATTCCTTACTTTTCGCTTTCTTATCCTAGTTAACACACTGCATTTGACACTCTCTAGGAGAGAAGGGGGAGAGTGATTCAATACCAAGACGCTAACTGTCACTATTGACGGCGGAAGGTGGGAATCGAGCATTACTGGCAGTAAAGGCGCTCTCGGAGTATCACCATGATTTGGTTGGGGTAAGGAGATCAATAGCTATGTGCTATGGAAGCGGGGAGGAACTGATTGTCTAATAGTTGTTTAGTAGATTAGTAGTTTAGATTAGATAGATTAGTTGGCCTGCTGAAGACACACCGAATCGAAAAACAGATGGTTTGATAGTTGCACATTCGCTTAATGACTGATCCAGTGCTGGGAAGGAGAACCCTATTTGATACTAAGACTCAAGCACTAAAAAAGGCAAACTTTTTGAGTTATTGTTTTGTGATGTGATGATAGATATCACATTACCTATTATATAAGGGTGGGCAACGAAACAAACAGGTTTTTTCCACTACTAGAGACTGTTTCCTATAACCAAACCTACTACTTGAACTAGTACCTTTTCTAGTACCAGCACGGGGAAACCCTTTACCTCAAACTAGTTCCTATTACCTGGCTAAAGCCCTAATATCCCCTTACTGTACAGGAGCGGAAAGGAGAAAAGAAAAGCAGGTTTTAGATACTATACTAAAGAGACTCTAGTCCGAGACTTACAACTATCAACCATGAGGTAGAAATGTAATTGACGATGTCTCTAGCTCACACCAACCTTGAAACAGGATCTCATGACGTAACTAGAACATAGCACGAAAAGATGGATACGTATAGAGACCGAATCGGATGGATAGGAGCTTGATTGTAGGGGATGCTGGGGCGGGTCAAAAGCTGAGAATTCTCTCTATCCAAGTGCAGCTACTGTTTGTGAAGCACCCTCCCGGAGTTCTGGTGAAAGCTATCCTTCTAGGGACCTCTCTTCTCTACCAACTTATGATGCTAGGTAAAAAAGCCACTAAACAGATCTTCATCATATCTATCAACAAATCCATTCGGTAGAAATGCAGTGAGGCGATCGACCAAAGACCCAGCTTATGAACCAGAAGGACAAGTTATGCTTCTCCGGCTCTTGCTGAACCTTTTAGTTAGATCTAATGAAAGACCGGTGGCATACAGGCTTCCTCTTTTTACTTTTTCCCCGTCAAAACAAAAAAAAGAAGCCTTTGGGGACTTTCCCCGCGCCTAGAATAGGAATCGTTTCTTTTCTTTCCTTCTGTAAATAGTTCCGTTTCAAAGCTTTTCTCTTTGCCCGTTACTAGGTAATAGTCAGCGTGAGCTGAAGAGTTTTAACTAGAATAGTTTTTATGAAATTCAAAAATGGTTAGATCCGATGTCACATTCAGTAAAGATTTATGATACATGTATAGGATGTACTCAATGTGTGCGAGCCTGCCCACCAGATGTATTAGAAATGATACCGTGGGATGGATGTAAAGCTAAGCAAATTGCTTCTGCTCCAAGAACGGAGGACTGTGTTGGTTGTAAGAGATGTGAATCCGCCTGTCCAACGGATTTTTTGAACGTTCGAGTTTATTTATGGCATGAAACAACTCGAAGCATGGGTCTAGCGTATTAATACGTTCCATAAAAAACCACGTAAATACATTTTGAATACAATTGATTTTTTTGAAGTTAAGGGCTTTTGCCTACTAATGCCACCGAACTAACCTTCTGCGCTCTTCGAAACCTTTTCCAATTCGACGGAATGGTAGTTTTCAATCTCGTTTGAGTAGGTGAAAAGTATCAGGCTTTCATTCGAATTGTTATGGATTGGATGATGGATAAACCAGCAAGTAGGGTCTTGCCTAGGTTGAAGTCATTCATTTGCATGCGGGTTCCCTTGCAGTTTGAGTTGCAGTTCCAAGCATTTCCAGGGCTAACTAGGTCTCTTTTTCCCTGATGGGAATATGCATATATAGGGAAAGAGTAAAGATCTATCCTGTGATCAAGCCTTACCTTAAAACCAGTTAGAGATCTATCTCTAATACGAATCTATATCCTATTGTAAGCCAAGTTCTGTTCCAGCCATCCGACGAGAAATTCCATTTGATGTTTTTTTTTCCCTAAAGTGTGCGGGGTATACATATAGTATTTTCTAGTCGAAGTGCGGGAAAGTCTATAATAGGGTTAGCGGCTAGGAGTTCTGCCCGGGTATGATGTTGATGCTGGACCAGCTTCTTTACCCGATGATCCAAAGAGATTCCAAAAAAACTAGGACCTGAGAGAGTTCCCCCGTTGGAAGGCGAATAAGAGATCCAGTTTTTTCTACTTGTGGTGTGCATGACCCGAACAAGGAGATGTCTAGCCAATCAGAGGAGTTGTTGCACAGCGTCCAGGGGCTTCCACGCCAGGAAAGAGAATCACTCAACAGTGGCAGTGCCAATTCGGTTGGAGATCTTTGTCCCAATTTCGAAGATTCCGATTCGATTTCTCCTGATCCAGCTTCCATACTTTCATCTGCTACTGATAACATTATCATTGCCTTTTGATTTGGCACTTACTAGCATTGGTCCAGCAGTGACTTTGTTCTTCCCGGCTGAAGCGTTCGGTTCATTAGATACTGAGAAAGACTTTTTCCTTATAAGATAAGTGGGATTCCCAGCTATCCTTCCAACCGCCCTTAAGTGCAAGAAAGAGCTTTCGGCAGCAAGTCTACAAGCCACTGCAGTGAGGTGTTGGTCAACATCTCGTATTGAGATCTTAATGCCATAGGTAAACATTCTTGCCATTCGTCGTAAAAGCCTTGTCTTTGTATTGTCCTAAATAAGGATGAGGACCTCGAAAGCTCAACCTCCTTTCGTAACAACTTCCCTGGTATGACCTTCGCGAAGAATAGAATCTCAATCTCTCTTAAGCCATCTCCACGAAAGCTTGACTGCCCGGCCAATTATCATTGCCTTGAACAGCCTCACCTCCCATCACACATAAGGGGAGCAGGCTTCGCAATCTTCCATATGTATCTTGGAAGACCACAGCTATCTAGGAACGAATGATAGAAAGGAATGTCAGGTGGGCTTGCGCTGTAGAGAAGAGTTATTGTTGAGACAGAGATTTGTCCTCGGAGAGGAGGCCCAACAGGGGGCAGTAGCTATTACACTTTCTTTTTAAAAAGAGATTTGAAGGGATGCTACAATCTTGTCTAGGCAGGAAGGGCTTTTTTATTCACACCATTGAAAGGTTTTTTTTCATGAATAGCATGAAACATAGGGGCCTTATTGACCAAGCAGGAACCGGGGATAAAAGTTTCATTGATTCATCTATCTCAAATAGGGAAAAAACTGAATCAAGAAGGGGTCAGCTGAGCTCGAAAGGGGTAGCCGGTCGTCGGCTAGGAGCTCTGGCCGGCAACGAAGCTAAAGCTTCACACTGGTCCACTCGCAACTTACACGGCTAAGTTCCAACTCTATGTTGATAAGAAAAAAGAAAATCCCCTAAGAAGAAGACTTTCCACTATTCCAACAGAAAGGGCCAATTTAAATGCTCCATAGAGAACCCCCTCTGTCTCGTTCCCGTCCAACTCACCGGGAGATCGAAGAGCGGTTTGCGCTTTGCGCCCCAGCCCCCAACACTAATAGATGCTTAGATACCTGCAACTGAATCTGTAAGCGGCGCAGGGCAGGATGGACGAGAAAAGCGGCGAGAAGAAGACAAAGAGAGGGAGGGGGGACCTGCTTCTACTGCCTTCCCTTTCTACTTCTAGACTGGTTCGTCGGCGGGACAGCGAGCCAAGATCCGATTTGTCAATCGCCGAATCCATGCCATGTAACCTGGCAAAGGAGAAAGAGACGATGGCAACGCACCTCATACAAGAGGGAGGGGGTCCGAACAGCCTTGTACGTACGCCGCCCACGCGAAGAAGTTCTTCTCTAATTCCAAAAGGTCAAGCCACCATTCTTCAGTGATGAGCTCTAACGAACAAATATAGAAAGATTATGTTTTTTCCCAGAGAGAAATGTCTTTCCACTAGAATAGAACAAGTCCGCTGCGAGCCGAGCGAACTACATTACTCAACCGAGCCGAGGCACTATTCACAAAGTGGAACTTTATACTATCTTTACTAAGCCAACCGCCCCTTCTCCTATACCTGGCTGCTTCTCGCTCACCAAAGCGTACTTCGTTTCCCGGGACGAGCGGCTCCTTCTTTCTTCCAACTAATTGGTAATAAAGCGGTTTTTCCCTTAGGTTCTCCCCTGACCTTAGATGGAGAAAGAAATGCTTAAGGAAAAGGCGCTCTCGAAGCTGACGCGTCAGTCCTCTCTTATTGCCTTCTTTGAACCGGCGTAAGGAGGTTCAGTCAAGTATAGTATAGCGCGGCTTAGGCTTCTAGTAGCACAAAAAATAGACAAATTACTATGCTAGTTCACTCTATAAGACCTAGTCTTAGTAGTCGTATAGATTAGTTAGATTTGTAGAACAGAAGAAGAGCCTTGACTTGATATTCTATTAGTAAAGCGTTAGCACCCCTATAGAGTCAGGCTCTCTTCTGGATAGCTGCGAAGCCTTCCATGTTGGTATGGAGACTTTGTTTGCTTCCCGTTCGCTGAACAACCCCCCTGTTGCAACACTTAACTATGCTTCAAAGGAAAGGGCGAACTCCACCTATTTTTGAGCTATTGACTTAGGCGATCCGAAAAGAAATCTCTTTCTCACTCCCCTCTATCAGAAAAGGGGGCATCGGCTCTGAAATGGTGGTAAGGCAAGCTGTATGTATCTAGGTAGAAGTAGACCTCGAGCTCCGGGGCAACAAGGGATAGGGCAGGTTTGGAACCCTAACCCGAAGGGAACTATATCCAACATCCGGGTCAGACTATCACACACGAGACTCGCCTGGGCTATCATCGAGACCAACTCACTTCTCTCTCCTTAACGTCTGGTACCATTGCCCCGCCACTCTGCCTGTCTTCTTGTGGCCGGGTCGGGTCATTCTTCACTCCTGTTACAAGGGAGACCTCTCTTCGCATACCGACCCTCCAGTTAGTTCCACTTCTGGGACGAAGCTGAGCACTCGGGGCATAAGGGCCCGCGGTGATTATTAACATGCTTTTCCAGCCCATATCTTCCCACCTCCGGTCACATGAGCTTTCGAGAGCCCGGTCCGGATCTAAACGATTTTTTATGTATGTCTCATGTCTTTCAGCTCAGCGGGATCCAGAGAAAGACAGACCTACCCACCAGTTCTAAGTGGCAAGATCAATCAAACAAAATTGGATCAAGAGAAGAACCAGTTTTCTTCTTCAACTATATCCCATCGTATACATCGTAATAGAACCTAATTTTCAAATCAGAAAGTACCCTCTCTATTCTTAGGTAGGCCTGCACGTTTTAGGTTTTCCGGAAGGAATGGAATGACTAATGTGATGTGAAACCTCCACAAAGAAAAAGCTCCTTGGACTTCCCTATCCGTATGGCCGGCCAATCCGTGACAACCCCACAACAAAGAGTGAAATGCCAAGCCCTTTCTCTATTAAAGCAACAAGCATGCGCTCAAAATACCTCCTAAACCCTCTCCCACCTTTTCTATCTATCCTTAGAAGTAGGGTAGGGCGAGTGTCCTACCTAATGAAATGATTAGAATAATGAAGAAGGGAGAGGTCTTCAAAAAAACCTATACTCCCACTTTCCTTTATTTGAGATTTCCAAAAGGTGAGATTTCGCACCAAAATTGGGTGGGCCCCAAACCAAACATAAGAGGGAGCACTCATTCTTTCTTTATGGGGAGAACCGCATCTATTCAAAGGAAATGTTTCGGCCTGCAGGAGAGGCATCTGACTTTCCTACTGACTGAATCACTTGAATCGATTGAAGGAGCTTTCTACAGGAAGAGTTGCGACTCCGCGTCGGGGCGGGCGGGGGTTCATGACGAGTGGGCATGAACTGTAACCAAACAAACAAAAGTAAGCCAACCACGAATTCCTGAACCGTAAAGGGAACCCCCCTGTAAAGTAAAGAGCCTCGCCTAAAGGACCAGACCCGGAGCTGAGAACAAGATCGAAAGCGCAACTTCTCATTCGAAGCATGAAAGTGGTCAGGTCACTTAGAGCCGGAAGAGAGAGGAGTGGCCAAGTAGAAGGTTGGGGGTTGCTCGAAATCTGTCAAATACGAGCCCTTCTTTCTCTATTCAATCCACGGCCTACCTCGAGACACCTGTGTCACAACGGCTGATCTTTTGAGTTATGGAAGCCGGAGCATTGGTCAAGAGAGAGAAGAGAAAGAAGAGGAACTATAGATCAAGAAAGTCACATTAGCTACACCAGACCAGACACACCTTTTTTTTTACCTATTTTTTGACTGACCGGATCGGTCACCCCTCAGCCCCCTATCACTTAAAGGCAGAGCTAACCCAACATTCTACTGTTCTCTAAAAGGCCTGCCTATTCTATTAGTCAAGCTTGGAGAACATAGTACTAGGACTTACTAGATGAAAGCCCGTGATTGGTGAAGGGCTTAAAAGCGCCTTAGGTAGCTGCTATCTATCGGATCTTTTCTAAGAAGTTAGGTAGGTGGTTGAGTCGAAGCGGAGAAGGAGACTAAGTCATCGGTCGTGCCGGGATTGATTTCCTACTTCCAGCTGAATGAGGGCCACACAGCCGTCAACCCTGCTGGAAGTGCTTTCTAAATCCAATCTCCTGGTCTTTCGTTCGCTATTCGAATTCTGGACCAGTAGAAATGTACGAAAGGTGGTCTTGTCCTTTCCTTTCCAACTAGTAGCTTCGTCGTTGATCTCTCCTCTTCCCGGCCGGCTGTGACTCGTATGTCCAGACAACGACTATCGATTCCTAACGAACCCATAGATTCTTCTACCATTCGACCAGATCTTCTAGATTGTATTAAAATTCTCCGGTCTCGAGCAACTTTACTAATAAAAAAAGGGCTTTTTCAGCTGGATCCAGAACGAATAGGAGATCTATCAGTACGCCATCCGCTCCATATCTTTCGTAGTTTAGGAACTCGTCCATCCACGGGACACCTTTCGTAGTGAGGGAACTCCTCTGTTTTTAGCTTGACGAGCGACTTGAGTTTCCGAAAAACGCATAAACCCCGGGATTTTCGTAAAAGAGGGACGAATGACAAGGGACTTGAGTGACTCGCCCTAATCAATAAGCGGGAGAGGGGCGAAGAAAGTCGATCGGCTACTAGAGAAAAAACTACTAGAGACGAGCAAGGGCAAGGGACGCACTCGACGAGCAGACGAGGGACGAGTGGTAGGAGCCGACAAATAGTAGTGCCGGTTCAGTGAAGTCAAGTCTTTACGTCTATAGGGGCTCCCTGACGATCCCGAACTTTCAAAAAGTTATGGGTATGTGTTCTTTCTTGGCACCATCTTTCTTTGTTATGCCAACCTAAAAAGAGATAGGGATACGGAGCTTGACTTGAAATGAAAAGAAAGAACTGGCACTGCCCCCCCAACAAGGCAGATAGGGCACTTTTTGCCTTCCTTAAGTCCAGGATACGAAAACAATTCCTCCCCACTAAAAAGAGCGATTGAGAGTGGATTGACGGTTCGATAGTGTCGAGAAGGTATTAGCCACCGGTGACCGTACTTTCGTAAAAGCACCATGGGGCGGTGGTTCCTCTCTTTCCTCTTTAACCTCGAACAAAAAATCGATCTCGCCATCAGCTCGACTAAGAGTTCCGAATCGAAAAAGTAAACTGAACTTGACTTAAGACGAAGGAACCGAGTGCCGAAAAAAACCGTTTTCTTAAGGCTTCAAACTACTAGTCATGTTGACGACTATGAAAGAAAAGTAAGGAAGTCCTTTTCTTGACTTGGCCTGCGTGCATTATACCTAGCCCCTTTTTAAAGAACTTGATTTCAATCTCAACAAAGAAATGAAAGCATAACTCTTTGCTTGTTGCCCTCTTACTCTTTTAGCCTGCCTTGTGGAGGTCTCTCGGGTGTCTACGGCAGATCCGATCAGTCTCGTGATGAAGAGAAGTCTTTTCCCATCTTCAACTAAGAAAGGTATCGTCACGACAACTTCATTTGTCCGGTAAACTACTCGGGGCTCCCCATGGTTTAGTCAAAGGGAGGGGAGATTTTCTCTTCATCCGGGGGTTCATTTCATTCATTATGAACTAAAAAGTGTAAGGCTGATTAGTGAGGTCTTAAAAACTTCATAGAATTCATGATCAGCCATCCCATTTGTGCTTTCAGAAAGTAGGCGACGCGAATCTATGGTTTCTTTCAATCGGATACCCATTGCTTGGATGCGTTTGAAAGCCTCGAGATGACTTGCAGAAAAAATGCTTTCTAGAAAATCGAATTTCTTTCTTCGTCTTTACAAAAAAAATAGGAGTAATTAATCGTGACACGTTCACTAAAAAAAAATCCTTTTGATTTTTTATGGTCCATTTATTGATGGGCGAACGACGGGGATTGAACCCGCGCGTGGTGGATTCACAATCCACTGCCTTGATCCACTTGGCTACATCCGCCCTTACCCCCGCACAGGTTTCAGTCTCTATCTACGATCAGATCCTTTCTGAACCCCCCGCTATCAAAGAGAAGCTTTTTCCTATACTCTAGTTGCAAGTCTATTGTTGTGTTTTGGAATTAGGGGAAGCAAAGCTTCAACAAGTAGAAGCTTCCTGGCAAAGCTTCAAACAAAGAGGTTGGGCTGTTCACTTCATTGATTTGACTTCACTCTTTACTTAAGATTAAAGATAGGGGCCGGGCGGGCAGTGAAGGCTCGTTTAGTAGACAGCGAGCGAGCAGTAAGCACCTTCTTTCTCAAAGTCCACTTTCTCCCTTGTTGCTTTAGAAAGATTGCAGGGTCGCGTTAGCGACCTTCCTTCAGCTGGCTCCGCCCTATCAACTCTATTCATCTCTTTTTTCCAATGGATATTTAGGGATCTCTCTTCTTCATAGATCTTGAAACCAGATCAATATCCATTTCTCAATATATCTATCGATAGAAAGAGATAGATCTCTATCTGGATCTATCTCCATATCTAAATATGGAAGAACCAACACAACAAGGGCGTAACCAACGGAAGGTTCTCACCCTGTCCCCGACATTGTTCTCCGACGATGTCCCCTGGGCGAAAGGGGCCACCATTCTCTTTCTTCAATCGTTCTGATCAGGACAAGTGGGTTGGTTTGTTTCCTCCTCCTATATACGCAATTCTCTGTCTTCGTTCGTGATCATGTTGGGCGAAAGGTAGTTGTAGAGGAGCGGCTGTGAAAGGGCGATTCCCCCTTTCCATTGAAGTAGGGTTCCAAACCCACCATTCCGGTCTATTATTGATAGGGATTTTACTGATTCTGAAGGTAGCTTGCTTACCAAGCCACCCACTTGAGAAGCTAGTCGCCAGAAAGAAGCGACGAGGAAGCGAAGCTGTCTACGAAGCGGTAGCTTCCCCCCCTGTAGTCGTAGTACTAAGCTCGTCGCTACTTTGATTCAAAAGGTAACCGACGGTTCCCGACTTTATCCGGTTTCCGCAACCGTAATCATTTGTCACTCCGATTATTTCATCCAACAACCTTTTTTATTATTTCAATTCAATAGCGGTACGCTCTAAAAAAAAAGTCAAGGATAAGCTTGAAGCGGTAGCTTCCCGCCTCCTTCATTCTTACTGCCTCCTTCGGTGAGAAGTTCCCTTCCCTTTTCTAAAATGCCTGATTGGTCTACCTCAGCAAATGTACAAAGTGGAGCTACCCGCTGTTTGGCTGACCCTCTTCTTCCCATTCGGGTTGGGTTGACCCAGAAGTCAAGTAAGAAGGAATGGAACCACTGGAGAGTCGTCTGCAGTTCAAACTTGGGCAAAGACGACTTACTTTGGAAGCGGAACACGAACCGATTTCCGCTATTCCGGGTTCTTATTGAGCGTAGCGAAATCAAGGTTTATGAGAAAGTCAGCGAAGTTTCTATTTCTACCTTTGCGTAGTCTCGGTCCACAGTGGAAGGCCCCGCACCTGAGCCTCGTTAGACTCAGCGGAAGTGGTTGGTGTAAGTGAAGAGAATAGAAGAGATGAAGTCTGTCCCTTAGCCTAGTCTATATCTACAGCTGACGCAACTCCGTACCGACGCCTCACAACTAACTACTTAATTAATAAAATGAATTAACGGCTAAGCGATTTCATAACCTGAGCTTTCCTTAACCAGCTGACCTTACTTCGTAACCTTAACCTACTTTTTTTCTTACTTTAGGCATAGGCCTTCGCCACTTCAAAGGGGAAACATGTTCACCTATTTTCTTTTTTGAATTCGAAAGAACGGGGCTATTCTGTTCAGGGGGGATGAAAGACAAAGAAAGGGATCAGGGGGCTTGATGATCGGAGAAAGGGAAGGGGCGTGGTTGGTGTGTCACTGGGGCGGTGGGAGAACCCGTAGGAAGGGGGGACGACCCGCCGAATTCACATCAGAAATCGCCAACATGAACACAAACGAAATCTTGAATTGCGTATAGAAAGAAAACGAACCACTTCTATTCTCGGAGCTGAGGTATATGAAGAATGGCTTTCTTTTATGAAGAATGGCTTTCTTTTTGGTCCCTTTCGTCCAGTGGTTAGGACATCGTCTTTTCATGTCGAAGACACGGGTTCGATTCCCGTAAGGGATAGGTACTCATTCCCGGCCGCTTTCAGTTAGTGTTCATTGCTGAGTGATCGCTCGCTATCTGGCTGGAAAAGGTGGTCCGGAAGCAAAAAGACTTCTTTTTTGCAATTTTCGAATTTTTTTTTTTTAGGTTGGTCACGCCATAAGCCTCAACCATTACGTACAAAAAAAGCTTAAACCTTGAAGATGAGGTTATTTCATCCAGAAATAAAAGAATATATATCTTTTTGGCAATATGTATTAGAATTCTATAGGCGTTTTGGTCCAGTAAGTTCTCTTTATCAAACCAGTAAAAGAGTCCCTGTCAATCAACTGTCTGTCTTGATCACGAGATTTCTATTTTTATTGAGTTCAGTTGCTCAGTCACTTGACGCTATAAATTCGATTTCTGTTCTTGTCTTGTAAGGATTCAAAGTAGCGTGTGAGTCGGCGGCAATGGCTTTTGAGCCTGTGCACCTTCTCCTGAGGCGGGCAGGCAAGGAGATTACTTAGCGCATTGACTAATTCAATTTGGACGACTAGCCTAGTGTCACAATAAAAAGCAAATTTGCCTAAAAAAGTCGTCTAGGAATAGGAATCCTAGGATCAAACCTAAAATGCGGTTTGTCTCTCTCTCCACTACTTGATGTGGGATTCTAAGAGTTTATCAGCATAATAAAAAGAATCCGCTATTGGGCCTAGCAGCAAGATAGGTTTTCTTTGCTCCGCTCCTGGGTCATACCCTAAAGAAAGGTGCCCCGACAATATCAAGATTGAGTACCAAAACTGGGCTGGGATGACCAATCGATAGATAGGTGGGAATATCTTTTCTATCTATGGTAGGGTAGCGCCCATTTGAGGATCGAGATGACGTGACAGACTATTGAAAACATCTTTCATAGGCATTGACTTGGAAGTGGGAATCAAAACCTTGTGGTACGGAGAGACCTCTGCTTTTCTCTAAGTAAGTAGTCACCTCGCTGGCGCCAATAAAGGCATCTCACCCTCTTTAGTCTAGTAGACTAAGTCCGGATGGATGTCTAAGTCAGTATGATTTCTTGCTTGACGAAGGCAGCTGAAAAGGATGAAAGATGGATTCTCTATAGACTAAAGACGGATTTGCTATCTATGGTGAGTAGTTTCTTTCTTCTCGATACCTTTTATTGAATTGAACTACTAAATACCTGTCAGAGATCGTATAGTAGATATAATCAGGAAGGTTCTTTCTAATTGGTCAGGATTTGGTACACTTGTTGGTACCTACGAACCATGGCATCTATCGATTGGAGGACCAATGCTGGGATCAAACATAGGGCATTTTTGAATGAATTGATTTCTCCCTGGTCAACACTAAAAGTGTTAATATAAGCAATCTCGAGAACGAGAATCTCCTCTTGGTTCAATCATCACTTCCTATTGGAGCGGAGGGGCTAACGCTATATAGAATCCTTTTCCTTCTTGTCTACGATGTCTCCCTTCGAGGTTCGATAGTAGTTGCTGTCACACTTGAGATTCATTCAGATTATCATATAGTCAAGGTAAACTTCTTCCTGTCCAAACGGACACACCTAATTAATGGTCAGCCCAAGGAAGACCTCTATGTGTGGCAGAAAAGCTACCTCTCTGACTCGCCTCTTTCAGTTATTTACTTTGCTCCTCGATGAACTCTGGAACCCATATGTTCATCAAAATCAACTTATTCCTTCCATCATAGCTTCTTTTTTGGCCCCTCGTCTCGTATTGATTGATATCGCATGCTAGTCAGTGACCCTTTGTCATGATCGTGCGTTACGGCCCTTTACTGTTTTGTCATTTTGACATTGAGGGCTTGCTTTGATTTGAAGTAGTTTCCGGCGAGGTATTGAAAACCTTTCTATTTGAGGGACCGAGCCAATGAGAAGGCTTCCTTCTCGCCTTCTTTCTCTCATATTTCCCCCCGTCTTTTTGGTGGATCTTGCTAGTGAGACATATTGAATCGTATATGGACTAGTTGCACCCATCACCTGCCCGAATGCCTGTATCAACCGTTGTTTCGGTGTTTAGGAATGAATCGTACATCCTTTGATGAAGATTACACCTTTCGAGGAGAAGTAGGCAGAGCGAAGTCCATTCTTATGGGCCGGGCACAACAGCGAGCAAAACGGGATGCTTCACAGCAGGCAGCACAGAAAGAGGAGTAGATCCAATGGGAGCCTGCCAACGAAATAGGGCCGGGATCCGAGCATCTTCTTGAACCACCAATCATATTAGGATGGAATACGAGTCGTAGACCTTCAGGCACCACGAGAGCAGCCCTAGTAGGAGTTTCAAGTCTGAGGTCAACAGCTGGTGTAAATCGGCCTCTCACCTCTCCTTTTTAGGAGGTAAGCGAACAAAGACAAAAACATCATCACAATAAGAAGTTCAGTTTTCAAGAGCCGGAAACGGAAAATCCGGATCAACGCTTATATGATTTCCAGCTCAAATTCTCTCTACAGTCGATGTCTGAAAATCGCCTTTCAGTTGGAGTTGAAGTGAAATCTGAACCGGATTCCTCGTCTAGTTATTAGTTGTATGATGCTCAAACTAAAACAGAGAAAAGCCTTCAATCAAAGAGCGTCGCCCGCGTGCTGACTTCCTATTGATTCCAGGAGTTGATTCAAAGAAGAAAATAGATTCAATAGATTAGAATAGAGAGGCTAGTGCCACTTCCATCGAAAAGTCGGATGTTTTCATCTAGTTGATTCTTCTTCTCTACCTGAGCACATTCACCCTAACTACAATCGACATTGATTCCGTCATATTATTGTGGCTTATTCGCCGGGTGGTATTATACCTATGCCAACCCAGTTTTGGCCCAGAGAGATTCCTGGTATCTCTCTATCCAATGGGAATGGTTAGGCAAATGTCAAAGGATTCTTTTCGTTCTTACTGGGACTTTATGCAGCGCATGGCTGAAGATCTCAGTCAACAGTATGATGACGACACGGTCATGTATCTTGAGTAATCTTTATTCATTCATTTGATGACTGCTTCAATAGAATACATACAATGGTTTATGCTAGCTAGCGTCGATTTCTCTATCACCGCGTAGGATCTGCTTGATCCACTGGCTTTCGTCTTTCGTCCTGATCGGAAAGACCAACTTCAAAATTCAATATGGTCGAATGTTCCGAGCTTATGACTGAATACGTCAGCAGAACGCTCCGCTTCCGTTAATGGAGTCCGGTCTTTCCTTTCATATTGATGCGGTGGAATGTCGCCTTTGGCGAAACCCTTGTCTATGCTATGGTTTGGCAAGGTATTTGTGGCCTAGCCCTACCCTACTCTATAAGGCACACGTTTTTCATAGGCGAGGCCGGCTATAGAAGGAAAGCTTCAATCCTTCCTCTTCACAACGGAGGAAATGGAATACTTGTTGCGCACCTGAGCGCCTTTGCTCGATCCGTATAATACGGCGTAACTATCAAAGAAGCCGGGGCCTGGGTCGGGCGCACTTGGCATGTTTAAACCAGCAGATCGGGCGCGTATGTCTTGATTTGAAAACGATTGGTAAGCTGGGCAGTTTTGAGCTGAGCTTCTATGGTTGTAATAACCTGCCGGTACGGATTCAAGAAAAAGGAAACTGCTATCATATAGATACTCTATATCTATATAACGACGATTATAAAAAGGTGCCTCCAGAGGCCGGGGGGGTTCCGCCGTATTAATATAGGAGTGGCCTCCTCCCGTATGAAGTCGTTCTGAGGAGCCGGATGATTCCGAGGAGTCAGCTTATTGACTATTGCTGGTTCAGGGATTGGTCGTGCGAAGGTGCTCAAGACGGAAGATCAATTCAGGGCGAGACAAAGACCCTTTCTGTCAAGGTTGAGAGTGGAAGGCCTTATGTCCGCCGCTAAGGAGGATGAGTGAGGATGCATGCGTAGCTCCCGCAGATATAGGCGAGGCCTTTCGCCTTTAGCTAATCTCGAATGTTGTTACCCAATTCACTATTCCCACGGTTGGGGCTTTATATCAAGTGGAAAACCGGGCGCTACTGATGCTGCTCGTTCCACCGTGCTCTTTTTTGAAAAAACTGTGAAGCACAACCCCATCTTTGTCTTTTGCTATAACAAGTGCTGCTTCTAGTTCGACTGGAGAAAATGTAACCGGTGCTGCTAGTGGTGGGGGAGCTGACTAAGCGATGAGTTCTGACTCTGCCGCAGCAGTGGGTGGTGGATCGACTGGGCTGAACCAACCGAAGAAAGCGGGTCAACTGAGGGGCTGGCACACCGAAGCTTGAATACCGAATGTGTGCGCCCGGCCACTTCGACTGAACGAGCCGGTCCCCTGACAACCCTAAAGAAAGCCGCCCTGTGCTTTTTATATGATAGACATGGGGGAGAAGTTCGGCATCTATCTATTCGCTAAAGCCTTTATTTCAGAATAGCGGGATTTGGATCACGACCCCTTTTTTTCTAGGATCACTGAAGTGAGTCTTTTTCCTTGAATCCAGCCAGGCATGCTGCTTTCAGTGGTTAGCTCTAGACCAGCCACCTGTCTTTCTTTCCCGAGTCACACTCTTGTATAAGACGACGACGCCCAGTCTTTTCCCAGGCCGAACCCTTTTCTTTTCCTAAAAGTGTCAATGGAACTCTTTCAGATGGGCTCTTTCTAACATAATCTTGGTTCCTCGAGGAAAGCAAGGTTCACAGATTGGAGGAAAGTCAAGAACTGGGAAAAACAGACAGGCATAAAGGGAAGTGTGACCAACCTGTGTTGAAACGAGAGGACTGACTCTAGCAGGTGAAAGCTCAGTTTGAAATCCAGCGTGTCTCACATCCTGGTCATGCATTGAGGATCCTAACCAATCTTAGATCCCACCTGGTCGCTGTTCTTCTGGTAATTTTCACCATAACTTCCACTTTTACCTTCCCCTCTCGAACCTGGTCCGGATTAGCCACCTCATATGCGCTTGCCATGAGGACTTCCTCCAACAAAGGCTACTCCCCACCTAGCCTGGCTCTGCTACCACTTGTCACGGCCTTAGCACTCTGCTTGCTAAGGAAAGCGATGCGTTGGCTCGCCCTAATTAATAAGGTTTGAGAGCGAGTGGTTAGCTGGCCCCTTTCAAGAGAGTCAGATTGCAAATAGCCAAGGCAGATAAGGAAGGATCCGGTACAATCAGATGATCATCCTCGTTTTGTCTTATCTGATAGGCTTGATCAAGCGAAGGTAATTGATTCTTTAGCCTTCCAAAGTCACTTTGACTGACGTCAACTCCAACCATCGTCAGAAGAGAGAGCCTCGTTCCGTCATCCCAGAGGAAATGAGAAAGTAGAAACCTAGGATAGAAAAAACAAGGGTACTTCGAAAGCTAGCTAATGACAGAGTACCTCCTCGTGAATTGGAAAGCGATTCCGTCCACATACTAGGCTTAGGCTAAAAACGGGCCCTTCAAGCAAAGTAGACTACTCCTTATCCAACTGCAACTCCAACGGGCTCATCAGGAGAAGAGATTTCAAAAGACGAAGGCAGAAAGCCTGGAAGGAAACAATAAAGACGCTACTGGAAATATCTTCGGGGAAGCTAGAACTCAAACTACAAGAAAGGAAACTGGCTTGCTTGCTCACATGCTATTAGCCCACCGACTTTATTGCTTTCCTAAAATCTCTTTTCAAAACAAACCCCCAATTTATTGACTGAAAACACTGAGCTGACTGATTCCCTTACGGTACCCGTTAAGTTGATTTTTATTATTATGAAAGGCTATTCAAATAACGAAGTGAAAGGTTACGAACTCACTCCTCTTTACAGATTGTTAAATAGAGTTATTACTAATTCTCTTGTTTCAAGAGATCAAGGTTCCAAAGTCACTCCTTATTCCGCTTAAAAGAATCAACCTTATTAGCGCCCGATCGGCCGGTCTTAACCTGATAGGAAGAGTGTCTGGATCTTAGAAGCCGGAAAACCTATTAGGTCAGT